AAGGTCTCTGAAATAGATCACGTTAGTAGATTGTGTCTCACGCATATACCTTTAATAATTCATAACATAAATAAATAAGAAAAATGAAAAAAAAAAAAAGAACATGTTGATTATATCAAAACTGGGAGGCACCCATAATTCTAGTTCGTCATGGGTAGGGACACTATTGTCGATATAATAACGTCTATAAGAAATGCTAACATGGATAAAAAAGGAACGGTTCGAATAGCATCTACTAATATCACCGAAAACATTGTTAAAATACTTCTAAAGGAAGGGTTTATTGAAAACGTTAGGAAACATCGGGAAAACAACAAATATTTCTTGGTTTCAACCCTGCGACATAGAAGGAATAGGAAAGGAACATATAGAAAAATTTTCAAGTGTATCAGTCGACCCGGTCTACGAATCTATTCCAACTATCAACGAATTCCTAGGATTTTAGGTGGAATGGGGATCGTAATTCTTTCTACTTCTCGAGGTATAATGACAGATCGAGAAGCTCGACTAGAGGGGATTGGGGGAGAAATTTTGTATTACATATGGTGATCCCTCTGGTATCCGAATTTGATCCGTAACTTGCTATTTTGGAAAAAGAGAGGAAAGACGAATTGTCTACTATATACTCCTCCTCCATTAGTTGATACTTCAAGGGGGTTACCTGGAATGAAAGAACAAAAATTGATTCACGAAGGTTTAATTACTGAATCACTTCCCAATGGTATGTTCCGAGTTCGTTTAGATAATGAAGATCTGATTCTAGGTTATGTTTCGGGGAGGATCCGACGGAGTTTTATACGGATACTACCAGGAGATAGAGTCAAAATCGAAGTAAGTCGTTATGATTCGACTAGGGGACGTATAATTTATAGACTTCGCAACAAAGATTCGAATGATTAGGTGGCTGCTTTTTATTTGAATTTTAGCATCCCTTTCATGGGATACAATTCTAGATTCAAAATTTCAAGAGACTTATTTTCTTCCAAGGAGTATATTCGGAATTAAGGAATGACAAATATGAAAATAAGGGCCTCCATTCGTAAAATTTGTGAAAAATGTCGACTGATCCGTAGGCGGGGACGAATTCTAGTAATTTGTTCCAATCCGAGACATAAACAGAGACAGGGGTAATCTTTCTAAAAAGGGACTTTCTAAAGGGTCCGATGTAAAAAAATAAAGGATCTGTTTTGACATGAAATGGATATATCCGTATATCTCTGACTCATTTTTCTGAGATAATAAAATATGACAAAACCTATACCAAGAATTGGTTCACGCAAGAATGGACGTAGAATACAAAAAGGAGTTATTCATGTTCAAGCAAGTTTCAACAATACCATTGTGACTGTTACAGATGTAATAGGTCGGGTGGTTTCTTGGTCCTCCGCTGGTACTTGTGGATTCAGAGGCACAAGAAGAGGGACACCATTTGCTGCTCAAACCGCAGCAGGAAATGCTATTCGTACAGTAGTGGATCAAGGTCTGCAACGAGCAGAAGTCATGATAAAAGGCCCTGGTCTCGGAAGAGATGCAGCATTAAGAGCCATTCGTAGAAGTGGTATACTATTAAGTTTCGTACGTGACGTAACCCCTATGCCACATAACGGATGTAGGCCTCCTAAAAAAAGACGTGTGTAGAAATAAGAATTGAGTGGATTGCAAGAGAAATAAATGATTCAATGATCTGATCAAACAATAATATTAGTATGGTTCGAGAAGAAGTAGCAGTATCCACTCGGACACTACAGTGGAAGTGTGTTGAATCAAGAACAGACAGTAAGCGTCTTTATTATGGCCGTTTCGTTCTATCCCCGCTTATGAAAGGTCAAGCAGATACGATAGGTATCGCGATGCGAAAAGCTTTACTTGGAGAAATAGAGGGAACATGTATCACACGTGCAAAATCTGATAAGGTACCACATGAATATTCTACGAGAGTTGGTATTGAAGAATCAGTACATGAAATTTTAATGAATTTGAAAGAAATTGTATTGAGAAGTAATCTGTATGGAACTCATGACGCATCCATTTGCGTCAGGGGTCCTAAATACGTAACTGCTCAAGATATCATCTCACCACCTTCTGTGGAAATAGTCGATACTACACAGCATATAGCTAGCCTGACGGAGCCAATTCATTTGTGTATTGAATTACAAATCGAGAGGGATCGCGGATATCGTACGAAATCCCCAAATAACTATCAAGATGGAAGTTATCCTATAGATGCTGTATCCATGCCCGTTCGAAATGCGAATCATAGTATTCATTCTTATGGGAGTGGGAATGAGAAACAAGAGATACTTTTTCTTGAAATATGGACGAATGGAAGTTTAACACCTAAAGAAGCACTTCACGAAGCTTCCCGCAATTTGATTGACTTATTTATTCCTTTTCTACATGCGGAGGAAGAGGACATCCATTTTCATTTAGAAAACAATCAAAACAGGTTTACTGTATCCCTTTTTACCTTTCATGATAGATTGACTAATATAAGGAAAAA